TTTATAGAAAGAACAAAAAAATCAAGAGCCCCGAGTCAATAAAGACTGAGAAAATTGACTCAAGAACACATTTCATTTTCCTTAGGAGCTCCATTGTAGAATTCAGGCCTAACCATTAATCGAGAAGCGATGGGAACGACGAAACCTGTGGATACATAAGATTCTATTGAAAACGAATCCTAATGATTCACTGGGTAGGATGGCGGAACAAACCCGGGGCCAATCCACTTTTATTCTGAAAGGTCATGTCATGGGATAACCCTACAACTGAAATAGATATTGAAAGAGTAAACATTCGCCCGCGAAAGTTTTTATTTTATTGGATTTATAAATTTTGGTCGATCCGATATGATAATAAAAAATACAAAACAAAATAAAGACTCGTTATAACAAAATGACATTATATTATCTATAACATTATCTCTAAATAATCTATAAAATAATTATCTAAATTATCTATAACTATTAACTATAAATAGAAAAATAGAATATATGTTTAATTAATATTAATTATATAAACTATCAAAACAAGATATACAAATTTATATTTCTAATAGATTAGATAAAATAATAGATTAGATAAAATCTCAATGAATCCCACGATTCAGTATATTATTCATTAAATACACGTATATTATTTTAGAATTGTTTCATTCGCGAGGAGCTGGATGAGAAGAAACTCTCATGTCCGGTTCTGTAGTAGAGATGGAATGAATTGATAAACAACCATCAACTATAACCCCAAAAGAACCAGATTCCGTAAACAACATAGAGGAAGAATGAAAGGAATATCTTATAGAGGTAATTGTATTTGCTTCGGTAGATATGCTCTTCAGGCACTTGAACCCGCGTGGATCACATCTAAACAAATAGAAGCAGGGCGGCGAGCAATGACACGAAATGTGCGCCGCGGTGGAAAAATATGGGTACGTATATTTCCAGACAAACCAGTTACAGTAAGACCCGCGGAAACGCGTATGGGTTCAGGAAAAGGATCTCCCGAATATTGGGTAGCTATCGTTAAACCGGGTAGAATACTTTATGAAATGGGCGGAGTAGCAGAAAGTGTAGCCAGAAAGGCTATTTCAATAGCGGCATCCAAAATGCCTATACGAACTCAATTCATTATTTCAGGATAGGAATGTAAAACCAAAGGAAAGAGGTCTTTGGAATAAAAAAAAACAATTGTAGGTTTCTTTTTTTTATTATTTTGGACAAACAATATTTCTTTTTTTTTACTTCGCCCCTTTGCATCAAAAGAGCAAATAAAAAAAAAAATGATATGATTCAACCTCAAACCCATTTAAATGTAGCGGACAACAGCGGGGCCCGAGAATTGATGTGTATTCGAATCATAGGAGCTAGTAATCGACGATATGCTCATATTGGTGACGTTATTGTTGCTGTAATCAAGGAAGCAATACCAAATACACCTTTAGAAAAATCTGAAGTGATCAGAGCTGTAATTGTACGTACTAGTAAAGAACTCAAACGTGACAACGGTATGATACTGCGATATGATGACAATGCTGCGGTTGTTATTGATCAAGAAGGAAATCCCAAAGGAACTAGAATTTTTGGTGCGATCGCACGGGAATTGAGACAGTTAAATTTCACTAAAATAGTTTCATTAGCGCCTGAAGTACTATAAGTATAATAAAGATGAGACTATAATATAGTTAGAACATTTGAATAAAATAGATAAAATTAATTAGTAGATTTGTCTCACGCATATATCTTTAACAATTCATAAAAAAAAAATATATATTATATATAAAGAAAGAAAAAAAAAAGCATGTTGATTATATCAAAATTCGGGGGCAACAATAATTTTAGTTTATCATGGGTAAAGACACTATTGCTGATATAATAACTTCTATACGCAATGCTGACATGAATAGAAAGGGAACGGTTCGAATACCATCTACTAACATCACCGAAAACCTTGTTAAAATACTGTTAAGAGAAGGTTTTATTGAAAACGTGAGGAAACATCAAGAAAGCAACAAATATTTTTTGGTTTTAACCCTACGACATAGAAGGAATAGGAAAGGGCCATATAAAACTGTTTTAAAGTTAAAACGGATCAGTCGACCCGGTCTACGAATCTATTCGAACTATCAACGAATTCCTAGAATTTTAGGCGGGATGGGGATTGTAATTCTTTCTACTTCTCGGGGTATAATAACGGACCGAGAGGCCCGACTAGAACGAATTGGCGGAGAAATTTTGTGTTATATATGGTAAGCTTTCTTATATCCAACTTAGATATGGAACTTTACTATTTATTGGTGAAACAAAAAAAGAGAAAGAGCGGGTTTCTAATATCACTCTACTCCTACATTAGTTAATACTTCAAAGAGGTTTTACCTGGAATAAAAGAAGAAAAATGGATTCGTGGAAGTTTAATTACTGAATCACTTCCGAATGCTATATTTAAGATTCGGTTAGATAATGAAGATCGGATTCTAGGTTATGGTTCAGGAAGGATTCGGCGTAG